TAGAAAATCAATAAACTAAGGTTTTGTCGTTCTAGATATCAGATTCAACGGAAACAATTACAGCAGTGGGGGGGGGGGAAATCAAAAAACAAGTCGAGCAAAATTATACAAAGTTATATACAAGTTGCTACCCCCCCTCAGTCTTTCTTTAATTGAATTTCGTTTGATTAGACGGAAGTTACTTAAAAACTTCCGCTTTCTTTAAAAGATTCTGAACAGTTCCTGTGGGTTGAGCACCTTTTTCAAGGAAATATAGAATAAGAGGAACGTTTAAATAAGTTTGATTCTTCATTGGATCATAAAACCCCACTTTTCTAAGATCTTTTCCTTCTCTTCGGGATCGAACATCAATTGCAACGATTCGATAGACGGCTCATTGGGATAGATGTAGATGACCAACACCCCCCCTAGAACCGTATAGGAAGTTTTCTCCTCGTACGGCTCGAGAAAAATGATTTGCTTCGAAGTTTTGTCTATGTATGCAATTCTAATAAATTAAATGACAAATGGGCCTAGAAAATCAATTAGACTCTGATTTCAGTCTTTTTTCCTTCCTGAAAATGAAAAAGAAATCATTCGTACTCATAACTCGAGTTGGATAACTCTCAAATAGCTCAAAGGAAAAATCTTTAGTCACTTTCATTTATTGAGTGGTCTTTAACCCCTTTTGTTTTGTTTGTCTTTTGTCTCGTTTCAAATTCTATTTGGATTCTTTAGTCTGATCCAATTAGTGAGACTATCGAGACAATTAAAAAGGTCTTTCCTTGTTCTTAGATCCTTTATCCTTATTTTAAATCATTGGGTTTAGACATTACTTCGGTGCTTCTTAATCCTTTCAAAGTGGCAGCAACATACCCCCCTTTTGATTTCTTTCTATCAAAGAATCCTACGGACAGTTGATTCACGTGTGATACACTTTGAATCGAAAAAGTTTGCTAAATTCTAACAAGTCTTGCTTTTGAATTGGAAACTTGCTCGAATTGGATCCTTTCGATTTCTATATATGGAAGATACGTTTACGAAGTTGTTCCGATTAATTGGCATTAACCCTAGATCCTTGCCCCCGAGAAATGAATTAATCTTTTCTACTCGAGCTTCATCGTGGACTATTTACAACCCAACAAAAAATCGAGTGTAACAGAACAAACAATGTCGAGCCAAGAGCAGTCTCATCCTTAGATAAATCAAAAATGGTGGATGGAAAAATCCACAACGGATCGTGTCCTTCAAGTCGCACGTTGCTTTCTACCACATCGTTTCAAACGAAGTTTTACCATAATATTCCTCTAATTTGGAACCGGTATGGAATTGATTCAATTATGGAATCATGAATAGTCATTGGTTCAGTTGTACATAGACGTCGTAATCTAGGCTTTTTCTTCTATATATGATATGAAACGATTTTTCTGAAAAAGTCTTAGCAAGACAGCATCTTTCACATACATAAATAATATATAGATAATAATATATAGATAATAGCAAGAAATCAAAATATATAAACGAATAACTTTTTGAATCTGCATCTTCAAGTGACTCAACAGGATAGATTAAACGATTTCCTACTTTTTGAGTACCAAATAAAGATTCCACTTACAAGCAATCATTAAAAATATTTAATATTTAATAAAAATAGTTCTAATTGAAATTGAAAAAGTTTTCTATTTAGACATCATTATTTAATTTGATTATTTAATTTGAAGAAAATTGGACAATAAGCATGACGTTTGATCTTCATAGGAAGATAAGTCTTTCTTTTTGAATTGACTCATCACTGATTTAATTTTAAATAGATAAAAGAAAAGAAAAACGAAATCCAATTTTTTTTCATGAGATGGATAAAAAAATGATCTAAGTTAAGATTTGAATCTTTATTCTTTTCGTCTGATTACGAAAATCAAAAAAATAAGGAGGGTTTTTCATATCTATCAGATAGACTGAAGAGTTGTCACTCTTATAGATATTCTATAATATAGAATTTAAATAATTTAAGGTATCAAAAATCTTTTTGACAAAAACCGAAAAATTATCGTCATTGAAATAGAACGATACATACTATATAAGCGAAACATTTCCTCATTTTATATATTTTAGATGATATATATTTATAGATTATAGATTTTGTTTAACATGGGATTAAGTAATATTTCACAATAATCGACTCTTATCATAAAGTGAATAAAAGGGTGATAGGGGAAATCACCCCTGCCTCAATTGTTCTGTAGATTTCCAATTTTTACTTAGAGCCAAACACGAAATACCTAAATAAAATGGGATTCAAAGAAAATATATCGGCTCCATAACATATTTCTATATGATATGTAACTTGATCATTTGTTAATGAGATTCGAACAGACACAGATATTAAAATGAATACGGATTTACTCCTATCCACTGACCTACTTCTTTCTATAGTCATAATGGAGCATAAAAAAATGGATATGTACTGGGACGGAAGGATTCGAACCTCCGAATGGCGGGACCAAAACCCGTTGCCTTACCACTTGGCCACGCCCCATTTCAATTTCTAATCTACACTAAGAAACAATAATATTGGTATTGGTTGTTTGTCAACTCCAGTCCAAATATCTCCAAATATCTATATATCTATAGAATAGATTGGTACTAGGATTTTGATACATATAGATATAGAATTCAACTTAATTTATTGATCATTACATAGAATTCAATTAAGATATTGTATGAAAATATGATTTCTTCTATTCTCCTTTGAGAATTGGAGGATTTTTGGTTGGGTGGGTTCAAAGAAAAAGAAGGATTTTTTGTCTACCTTACTTACTTTCTTCCTTGTTCCTTATATCAAAAACTCAATCAAAATGCAATTATCTCCAAGAACAAAATGTCTGTTATGCTTAATATCGTTAGTTTGATCTGTATTAATTCTGCCCTTTATTCGAGTAGTTTTTTCTTCGGCAAATTGCCTGAAGCATATGCTTTTTTGAATCCAATCATAGATGTTATGCCAGTCATACCTGTGCTTTTTTTTCTCTTAGCTTTTGTTTGGCAAGCTGCTGTAAGTTTTCGATGAGATCCTTAATAATAATATCTTAGAAAATGCATGATTTCTTCGAGAAAAATTCTAACAATTGAGAAAATCAGATAAGTTTTAGAGTATGAATCCTAGATTAGCACACTGAAATTCTTGGATAGTCGCCATAAATCCGGCTTACCCCCATTTCCTCATTTTTGACCCCCTTTCCAGTGAAAGACCCTAACCCCATTAGGGTCTCCCACAATATCGAATTTGGAGTGGTGTCAAAATAGGATATGTGGTAGAAAAATGGAAGATCTATTCTCTTTTTTTTTTTTCCAAAAAATCATCTTGGAGATTGTGTAATGCTTACTCTGAAACTCTTCGTTTATACCGTAGTGATATTTTTTGTTTCTCTCTTTATCTTTGGATTCCTATCTAATGATCCGGGGCGTAATCCTGGACGTGAAGAATAAAATCCAAAGGGTTTTCCTTGGGAAATTTTCAAATTTTCTTAGGATTTTATCTATTCCACACGCTTAACTAAGATTTTCAAAATTGAAAAATAAAATAAAGCAAGTCATTAACGGAAACGGAAAGAGAGGGATTCGAACCCTCGGTACAAATAACTCGTACAACGGATTAGCAATCCGACGCTTTAGTCCACTCAGCCATCTCTCCCAATTGCAAAAGATAATTACTACATTACATTACACATAATGTAAGGAGTCTTTCTCGCTCTTTTTTCTCTATTCTAAACTAAAAGAGGGGCTCGAGCCCGCCACTAATCGAACTAAAGAAAAATAAGGAAGACCTCCTTGTGTTGATTTTGTTCGAAAGGCCCTTGTTATTCTGATGGCCTGGCCTGGTCAGTACCTAGCCGGGCCTTTTTTTTTGTTCTAACGAATTATAGATAAATAATGATTTATCTGATATCTGATTTGAAAACACAAATATTTGTTTTTTTTTTATTATATTATTATATTCAATTGAATATTTTATATTCAAGCAACAACAAAAAGAATAAAAACTGTTTCCATTTTTTTTCTTGTTATATTTTATTTTTTATTTCATTTTCCGAACTAAAAAAGAAACTATAGATTCTGGACAATGCATTTTTCTGTTATGATTGTAGTGTTTTTTTCGATCCGTATCTATCTTCTTTCAACAAAAAAGAAAACTTTAGTTATTTAATTTCAATTAAATGAAGCCTCTTTTCCGAATCTCATTAAATTTTTATCTACCCACGAAAAAGTTCAACACTCCAAGTTTGATGATCCTATCTTGATCATGCTCAATTATCTTGTTCGACAAAAGCTCCATTTGTATACAATAATCATATTGTAGCGGGTATAGTTTAGTGGTAAAAGTGTGATTCGTTCTATTAGCCCTTTAATAGTTAAAAGGTCTTTCGGTTTTATTCATATTCCGATCAAAAACTTTATTTCTTAAAAGGATTTAATCCTTTACCTCTCAATGATAAAGTCGAGAAAAAAAATACACATTCTCGTGATTTGTATCCATGAGTCACTTATAAATTGAAAAGTTGGATTATGAAATTGCGAAACATAATTTTTGAATTGGATCAAGACTTCCAATTGAATAAGTATGAGTAAAGGATCCATGGCTGAAGATAAAAAGTCAATTTCCAATCGTAACTAAATCTTCCATTTTTTTTTTGGATGTCTAAAGAAAGAAATTGAAGCAAAATAGCTATTCAACGATGTCTTTGGTTTACTAGAGACATCGCCATATTATATTGTTTTAGCTCGGTGGAAACAAAATTCTTTTCCTTAGGATCCTCTCAAATAGAAATAGAGAACGAAGTAACTAGAAAGATTGTTAGAATCACCTTCTTCTAGAAGGATCATCTAGAAAGCAGTTCATTTTGTTTGTATTCAGACAAAAAGCTGACATAGGTATTATGGGTATAATTTTGTTCATTTTGTTCACATTTTAGATCTAGGAATTTACTCATCTTCCATCCATAAAGGAGCCGAATGAAACCAAA